TCATACCTTAATTCCATGTTTAAGCTACATTTTTAGTTTGATTTTTGGCTAATCAATCCTTTTACCTTCATCTTTTTTTTAAGTTTACATGGGTTTTTGTTCCATCTTCACTTTCATTCATTTATTAATTTTAATTTAATTAAAAATTAACAATTTTATTAATAAATTATATCATATTTTAATTTTATATTTAAACTACATTTTTCGTTTTATCTTTGGTTAATCAATTTTTTTACTCATTATTTCATTAAATTTACATAGACTTTAATTTCATCTTCACTTTCATTCGTTCGTTCGATCTTTGGCTAATCAATCTTTACAATTTCAGTGATAAATTACATCATACCTTAATTCCATGTTTAAGTTACATTTTTAGTTTGATTTTTGGCTAATCAATCCTTTTACCTTCATCTTTTTATTATATAGGTTTATATAAATTAGATTTAAAATAAAAGATTTTATAATTTATAGTAGGCAAAAATAAGTTTAATTAATTAATATATAATAATGAAAGAAGGGGTGAATTTATTTATAGTTTGTATAAAAATAAAATATTTATAATTAAATTATTTTGTAAATTAAGTAGTATAAATTTAATTATTATATTTTTTAAAATTCAGGTTGATTATGATTTTAATTTTAATTTTAAAGCTAAATATTTATATTAATTTTTATAAATTGATGAATTTCGAAAATTAAAAAAAAATTTTATTTTTGTTTAATGATTTATTTTTAAATTATTTTACATATAAATTATTATATTAATTTAATTTAAATTTTAAGAATTTAAATTTTGTTTATTATATCAATAGTAGTAATTTATTTTTATAATTTAAAGAAATTTAGATTTAGTAATTTATATAATATTAGTAAAAATTGTGCCAGCAACTGCGGTTATACAATTAATGTAAATAAATTTTATTGTTTATAAGTTAAAAATACAAAAGTTTTAAATTACAGGTAATTTTATTAAGTTAAATTTTAAAATTATAAATATTTAATAATTAAAATTATTTTAGGCTTGAAAATTTTGTATAAAAACTAGGATTAGATACCCTATTATTAAAAATGTAATTAATTTAAATAGATTAGTAATAGTTATATTCTTGAAAATTAATAAATTTGGCGGTATTTTATTCTATTCAGAGGAATTTGTTTTATAATAGATGATGCACACTTTATCTTACTTAATTTATTATAATTTGTATATCGTTGTCATAAGAATATCTTTAAAAAGTTAGTAATATTCTAAAATTTAAAGTAAAAATAATGTCAAATCAAGGTGCAGTTTATAATTAAGGAAAAATAGATTACAATAAAATGATTTATTACTAATATTAAATTTAAATATTTATTTGAAGGTGGATTTGAAAGTAAATTTATAAATATAAATAAGTTGAATTTAGTTTTAAAATATGCACATATCGCCCGTCGCTCTCAATTAATAAATGAGATAAGTCGTAACATAGTAAAAATACTGGAAAGTGTTTTTAGAATCAATTTAATTTTTAAATAAAAAATTTCATTTACATTGAAGTAAAATTTGTGTAAATCAAATTAATTTGTTTTTAATAAAATGGGATGTTGAATAAATAAATAAAATATAAACTATTTATTAATTTTTTTTTTTTAAAAAAAAATTTAATAAAAATAATTTTTATTAAATTAAGGTTTTTGTATAATTTTTAGATTTAATAATTTTAATTATAGTGTATTAGTATAGTAATATAAAATTGAAATATTATGATATTTTAATATATTCAAAGAAAATTTTAATTATTGTACCTTGTGTATCAGGGTTTATTAAATAAAGAATAATTATCTATTTTTCTCGATTTTAAGAGGTCAATTGATTTATAAAATTTAATGTAAAATAATTATTAAAAATAAATTAATAGAAATGAAATATTATTCGTTCTTAAATATATCTAGTTTTTTAAGAAATAAATTTAATTTATATGTTTAAAATTAAATTAAGTATTTATTTACTAAATTTAATTATTTTAAATATAAATTTATTTAGGGATAAGCTTAAATAAAAATTATTAAAAATAAATTTATATTTAGGATAAATGTAAGCTTAGAATTAGTTATTATAAATAAATATGTAAAAATTTATTGATAATAAATTAATATTTATTTTATTTTAATTTTTTATTAAATTATTAATTTTAATAAAAAAAAATTAATTTATAATGATAAAATTAGTATAATAAAATTTATATAAAAATAAAATTTATATTTTTAATATATATATATATGTATATTAATAAATATTATATATTTTTTAAAAGAATTAGGCAAATATAATGTTCACCTGTTTATCAAAAACATGTCTTTTAGTAATTTATTAAAAGTCTAACCTGCCCATTGATTTTATTTAAAGGCTGCGGTATTTTGACCGTACAAAGGTAGCATAATCATTAGTTTTTTAATTGGAAACTTGTATGAATGGTTGGATGAAACATTGACTTTTTTTAAAAAAAAAATGAATTTTACTTTTTAATTAAAAGGTTAAAATATAATTAAAAGACGAGAAGACCCTATAGAGTTTAATATTTTTAAAATATTTATATTAATAAGATTAATAATTATTATATTGAAAAAATTATTTTGTTGGGGTGATAATAAAATTTATTTAACTTTTATAATATTAATTTATACATTAATATATGAAAAATTGATCCATTATTAATGATTATTAGTTTAAATTACCTTAGGGATAACAGCGTAATTTTTTTTTAAGTTCTTATTAATAAAAAAGTTTGCGACCTCGATGTTGGATTAAGATTAATTTTAGGTGCAGAAGTTTAAAATTTAAGTCTGTTCGACTTTTAAATTCTTACATGATCTGAGTTCAAACCGGTGTAAGCCAGGTTGGTTTCTATCTTTAATTAAAAATTATACTTTAGTACGAAAGGACCAAATATAATATATAATTATTTATAAAAAAAAAAGAATAAAATTAATAATTAAATTTTGCTATTTTGTCAGAATAATTGTATTAAATTTAGAATTTAATAATGTAATAATTTTTTACAGATAGTAAATTTTTTATAAAGATTTTTATATATCTATAGTAGGGGGTTTATTATTAATTATTTTTTTATTAGTGGGAGTGGCTTTTTTAACTTTATTAGAGCGGAAAGTTTTAGGGTATATTCAATTACGTAAAGGACCCAATAAAGTTGGTATTATAGGAATTCCACAGCCTTTTAGTGATGCCATTAAATTATTTACTAAAGAACAAACTTATCCTGTAATATCTAATTATTTAATATATTACTTTTCCCCTATTATTTCTTTATTTTTGGCTTTATTAATTTGAATATGTATACCTTATTTAATTAAAATATTTTGTTTTAATTTAGGGTTATTATTTTTTTTGTGTTGTACTAGATTAAGAGTTTACACTGTTATAATTGCTGGGTGGTCTTCTAATTCTAATTATGCTTTATTAGGGGGTTTACGGGCAGTGGCTCAAACTATTTCTTATGAAGTTAGTTTAAGTTTAATCTTAATTTCTTTTGTTTTTTTGATTATAGGATTTAATATTTTATTATTTATATATTTTCAAAAATATGTTTGATTTTTATTTATTTGTTTGCCTTTGGCATTATGTTGATTTGCCTCATCTTTAGCTGAAACTAATCGAACACCTTTTGATTTTGCTGAAGGGGAATCTGAATTAGTTTCGGGGTTTAATATTGAGTATAGAAGAGGAGGATTTGCATTGATTTTTTTAGCAGAGTATACTAGAATTTTATTTATAAGAATATTATTTGTAATAATATTTTTAGGAGGGGATATTTTTTTTTTTTTTTTTTTTTTAAAATTAAGAATTATTTCCTTTTTATTTATTTGAATTCGTGGGGTTTTACCTCGATTTCGATATGATAAATTAATATATTTAGCTTGAAAAAGATTTTTACCTATTTCTTTAAATTATTTAATATTTTTTATTTGTTTGAAAGTTTTTTTGTTTATTTTAATTATTTAATAATTAAAAATAGTAAAGATTTATAGAAAATTTTATAATTCTATATTATATTTTCAAGATATAAACTTTATTAAGTTAATAAACCGTAAATTTATTTGGTTTTAATTTAATTGTTAATTTAATTAATTAAATTATCTCATAATTTGTAAATTAGAGGGTTTATTATGTAATATAAAAAATAAATAATGGTAAGAATTTGTCCAGTTAAAATAAATGGAATTTCGACAGGTCGGGCCCCGATTCAAGTTAATAATATAATAGTTATAATTATAATTCAAAATAAGATTTTATTTAAAGGATAAAATTGGTTTCCTTGGAATTTGTTTATGTATGAAAAAGGAAGAATAGATAAAATTAAAATAGATAAAATTAAAGCAATAACTCCTCCTAGTTTATTGGGGATAGACCGAAGAATGGCATAAGCGAATAAAAAATATCATTCTGGTTGAATATGAACAGGGGTAACAAGAGGGTTTGCGGGAATAAAGTTATCTGGGTCTCTTAATAGGTTTGGGGCCATCAATGTTAAAATTATTAATAAAATTGTTATAATAATAAATCCTACAATATCTTTAAATGAAAAATATGGATGAAAAGGGATTTTATCAATATTATTGTTTAATCCTATTGGGTTATTTGATCCAGTTTGATGTAAAAATAATAAATGAATTATAGTAAAAGCACAAATAATAAAAGGTAATAGGAAGTGAAAGGTATAGAATCGCGTTAAAGTAGCATTATCTACTGCAAAACCCCCTCAAATTCATTGTACCAAATTTGTTCCTCAATAAGGGATTGCAGATATTAAATTTGTAATTACTGTAGCTCCTCAAAAAGATATTTGACCTCATGGAAGGACATATCCTATAAAAGCTGTTCCTATAGTTAAAAATAATAATAATACACCAATTATTCATGTTTGTATATAAAAAAAAGAATTTAATAAATTCCTCGGCCAATATGAGTATATAAACAAAAAAAAAAAAGATGCCCCATTTGCATGGAGAGTTCGAATTAATCAACCATGATTAACGTCCCGTCTAATATGAATAATGGAATCAAATGCAATTGAAATATTTGCTGAGTAATGTATGGTTAAAAATAGGCCAGTTGAAATTTGAATAATTAAGCATAAACCTAATAAAGATCCAAAGTTTCATCAGGTTGAAATGTTGCTAGGGGTCGGCAAATCAATTAAGGAGTTATTAATAATTTTAATAAAAGGGTGATAGATGCGAAATTGTTTATTCATTTGTATATTAAATGTTTAATTATTTTAAATTTCGTAAAGGTCCATAAAAAAAATTTGTAATTTTAACAATAACAATTAATGTAAAAAATAAATAGTTAATTAATATTAATGTTACTAAATTTGTAGGGTAATTATATAATTTATTAATAATAAAAGAAGTTTCTTTAAATTCGTTATAGTAGTTAAATTGAATTAATTCTTGGTTGAATATAGTAGGGGACTGAATTTTATCAATCAGGGTTCTAATTATTATAAATAAAATAAATAAACTAATAAAAATTAATATTAATTTTATTGATATATAAAATATTTCATTTGATGCTAAAGAAGTAATATAAATAAATAAAATTAATAATCCCCCTAAAAAAATTAAAAATAAAATATAAGAGAATCAGAAAGATTCATGAATTAAACCAGTATAAATACAAATTATTAAGGTTTGAATTAATAGTAAAAATCCTATAGATAAAGGATGGTTTAATTGGGTAAATAATGCAGTTAATATAATCAATATTATATTTAGAAATATTTGAATAATACAGAAAATAGTTTATATGTAAAATATTAATTTTGGAGATTAAAAAAATAAAAAATTTTTTTTTCTGAATTTTAAAAATAATTTTATTTATCTTTGATTTACAAGATCAATGATTTTTATTTAAACTATTAAAACAATTTAATAATTAAATTTTAATTAAAGTTAATTTAATTAAAATTAAATAAATTTGTTACAAATGATTATATATATATATATATATATTCCTATTTTTATATTTTTTCTTTCCTGTTTAATATTTGTTTCTAACCGAAAATATTTATTAATTACATTATTAAGTTTAGAGTTTATTGTATTAACATTATTTTTATTTTTATTTTTATTTTTATATAAAAATAATATAAGAGAAATATATTTTTTGATAGTATTTTTGGTATTTAGAGTTTGTGAAGGGGCTTTAGGATTATCTATTTTAGTTTCTATGATTCGAACCCATGGTAATAATTATTTTCAATCTTTTAATTCTTTAATATGTTAAATTTTTTTTTTAGTTTAATGTTTATTATTCCATTATGTTTTATAAATAAAATATTTTGATTAATTCAAAATATTTTATTTTTTATTTCGTTTATATTTATTTTTATAAATAGGTGTATATTTTATTGAACGGGAGTAAGATATGTGTTTGGTTGTGATATAATTTCTTATGGAATAATTTTACTGAGAATATGGATTTGTAGATTAATATTAATAGCAAGAGAAAAAATTTTTTATGGAAGAAATTATGATAAATTATTTTTATTTATTATTATTATATTACTAATTATGTTATATATAGCTTTTTCTAGTATAAATTTATTTTTATTTTATTTATTTTTTGAGAGTAGATTAATTCCTACTATATTCTTGGTATTAGGTTGAGGTTATCAACCTGAACGTATTCAGGCAGGAGTTTATTTATTATTTTATACTTTATTAGTATCTTTACCTATAATATTAGGTATTTTTTATTGTTATTTTAATAATTGGACTTTAATTTTTGATTTAATAAATATAAATTATTTATATTTATCTTTTTATTTAAGAATAATTTTGGCATTTTTAGTTAAAATACCAATGTACTTATTTCATTTATGATTACCAAAAGCTCATGTTGAGGCCCCTATTTCCGGTTCAATAATTTTAGCTGGGATTATATTAAAATTAGGGGGGTATGGATTATTACGTATTTTGCCTCATATAATAAAATTAAGTATAAAATATAATTTTTTTTGAATAGTTATTAGAATTATTGGGGGGGTTATAATTAGTTTAATATGTTTGCGGCAATTGGATTTTAAGTCTTTAATTGCTTATTCTTCAGTAGTTCATATAGGATTAGTATTAACTGGATTGATAACTTTAATGTATTGAGGGTTAAGAGGTTCTTATATTTTAATAATTGCTCATGGGTTATGTTCATCTGGATTATTTTGTTTAGCTAATGTAAACTATGAACGAGTTAATAGCCGTAGAATATTAATTAATAAAGGGTTAATAAATTTTATACCAAGAATAACATTATGGTGATTTTTATTATCAGCTAGTAATATAGCTTGTCCTCCAACATTAAATTTATTAGGGGAAATTAGTTTGTTAAATAGAGTAATTAGATGGTCTTGAATTTCTATTATTGGATTAAGTTTATTATCTTTTTTTGGAGCTGCTTATTCATTATATTTATATTCCTATTCTCAACACGGGAGCCCTAGTTTATTATTATATTCTTATTCAGGAGGATTAAATCGAGAATATTTATTATTATTTTTACATTGATTTCCATTAAATTTATTAATTTTTAAAAGTGACATAATATGATTGTATTTAAATAGTTTATTGAAAAATATTGATTTGTGGGATCAAAGAAATAAATATATGTATATTATTTTAAATAATATTTAATATTATATCTTTTTGTTTATTAAGATTTTTTATATTAGTTTTATTATGTTTTTTATGTTTTTTTTTAGGGGTTGTATTTTTATATTATGATATAGTTTACTTTTTAGAATGGGATATTTTATCTTTAAATTCTTCTTCTATTGTTATAGTTTTTTTATTTGATTGAATAAGATTATTATTTATATCTTTTGTTTTATTAATTTCTAGTTTAGTGATTTTATATAGTGGAGAATATATACAGGGAGATAATTATATTAATCGATTTATTTTGATAGTATTGATATTTGTGTTATCAATAATATTATTAATTATTAGTCCTAATTTAATTAGAATTTTATTAGGGTGGGATGGATTGGGGTTAGTCTCTTATTGTTTAGTCATTTATTTTCAAAATGTAAAGTCTTATAGAGCGGGAATATTAACTGCTCTTTCTAATCGGATTGGGGATGTAGCTCTATTAATATCTATTGCTTGAATATTAAATTATGGGAGTTGAAATTATATTTTTTATGTTGTGGGTTCTATAAAAAATGATTTTTTTATAAAAATTATTGGTGGTTTTATTTTATTAGCAGCAATAACTAAAAGAGCTCAAATCCCATTTTCTTCTTGATTACCTGCGGCTATAGCCGCTCCAACCCCTGTTTCGGCTTTAGTTCATTCGTCTACTTTAGTAACGGCAGGAGTTTATTTATTAATTCGGTTTAACAATTTATTATTAGGGAATTTTTTGGGTCAGTTTTTATTATTGGTTTCTGGGTTAACTATATTTATATCAGGATTAGGGGCTAATTTTGAGTTTGATTTGAAAAAAATTATTGCTTTGTCTACATTAAGTCAATTGGGATTAATAATAATAATTTTATCTATAGGGTTTTATAAATTAGCTTTTTTTCATCTTTTAACACATGCAGTATTTAAGGCTTTATTATTTATATGTGCTGGGTCAATTATTCATAATATATTAAATTCTCAAGATATTCGTACAATGGGGGGACTGTGTTTAATAATGCCTTTGACATCCAGTTTTTTTAATACAGCAAATCTAGCTCTTTCAGGGATACCTTTTTTAGCCGGATTTTATTCTAAAGATATAATTTTAGAGATTATTTCCTTATCTTATATTAATTGGTATATTTTTTTTTTTTTTTTTTTTAGAACTGGGTTAACTGTGAGTTATTCAATTCGATTAGTTTATTATTCGATATCTGGGGAATTTAATAGATTATCTTTACATCCTTTAAATGATGAAGGGTGATTAATATTAAGGAGAATATTAATATTAGGTATTATATCTATTATTAGAGGGTCTTTATTAAGTTGATTAATTTTTCCTATTCCTTATATAATTTGTTTACCTTATTATTTAAAGTTATTAACTTTATTAGTTTGTATTATTGGCGGTTTATTTGGTTATTTTTTGTCGGTTGTTTCATTATTTTTTAAAAATAAATCTTTAGATAATAATAAATTAATTTATTTTATTAGACAAATGTGATTTATGCCAATTATTTTTACTTTATCTTTTAATAATTTTTTTTTAAAATGGGGTGGTTATATAAAATTAATTGATCAAGGTTGAAGAGAAAATTTTGGTGCTCAAACTTTATTTAATTATTTAAAATATATTTCTTCTATATATCAAATTTTTCATTTTAATAATTTAAAATTATATTTATTGAGTTTTTTGATATGAATTATTGGGTTATTTTTAATTTTATTGAAATTTTATTTAAATAGCTTATATTAGAGTTTAATATTGAAGATATTATGGAAATAAATTTATTTTTAAATAATTATTTTATTATTAATAAAAAAAAATATTTTATTTTTACAGTGAAAATGTAATGTTTTTTTATTAAACTATAAAAATAAAATAAATTTTAATTAAAGAAATATTAATAAATTTATTTATTAAAATAAAAAGTTAGCAGCTTTTATTTGAGAATTTCATATTTCTTTAATAGAAATTTATTAAATTTATTTTAATTATTAACAATAATTTACCTCTTTTTGGTTTCAATTAATTTTATAATAATTTATAGCGGGGGTATAAAAGTTAATAATATTATTAAGATTTATAAGAATATTGATAAATTTTAAATCAATAATTTTTAAATGCAAATTAAATGTTATAAATTTAACTATTTTCTTAAAAAAAAAATTAGGATAAGTTTATTTTATCAATTATTAGGTCGAAACTAATTATAATTATTAATTTCTAATTAGTTTATTATAATAAAAATTTAATTGGTTCATTCTAAGGCTCCTTGATTTCATTCATGATAAAGTCCTAGTAATAAAATAGAGATAAAGAATAAGGAAGTTATTAATCACATATATAAGTTAGAAATTTTTATGATAGGAATAATTGGTAGTAATAGAGCAATTTCTACATCAAAGATTAAAAAAATAATAGCAATTAAAAAGAAGCGTATGGAAAAAGGTAGACGAGAAGAACTTTTAGGGTCAAATCCACATTCAAATGGTGAATTTTTTTCTCGGTCATAGAAAGATTTTTTTGATAAAATTGAAGCAAAAATTATTATAAAATATGTAATGATTAAAATAATTAAGATTATTCATGATATTGAGAAGATTATTTATATTAAATTTAAATTTAAATCTTATAATTGGAAGTTATATATATATATAATTTTATACTATATAAACTATTAATTATTCATTAATAGGATTATTTTCCTCCTCATCAATAGATAGAGATAAATAAAAGTAATCAAACTACGTCAACAAAATGTCAATATCATGCGGCAGCTTCAAATCCAAAATGGTGGGTTTTAGAGAAGTGATAATTAATATGTCGTAATAAACAAATAATTAAAAATAATGTTCCAATTAATACGTGTAATCCATGAAATCCTGTTGTTAAAAAAAAGGTTGATCCGTAAATGGAATCAGCAATACAAAATGATGCTTCGGAATATTCGTAAGTTTGTAAAATAGTAAAATAAATACCTAATATAATGGTAATTAAGAGTCCTTGAAAACTTTGGGAATAATTATTTTCTATTAATCTATGATGAGCTCATGTAATAGTAATTCCTGATGATAATAAAATTATTGTATTTAGTAAGGGGATTTGAAAAGAATTAAATGGAGAAATTCCAATAGGTGGTCAAATTATTCCTAATTCAATGTTTGGGGATAAGCTACTATGAAAAAATCTTCAAAAAAAAGATAAAAAAAAAAAAATTTCTGAAATAATAAATAAGATCATTCCTCATTTTAACCCTATTACTACTTTAATGGTATGTATTCCTTGGTAAGTTCTTTCTCGAGAAATATCTCGTCATCATTGATATATTGTTAATAAAGTAATTAATATTCCTAATAAAAGTAGATTAATAATTGATTGGTGGAACCATTTTACTAATCCTGAAACTAGGATTATTACTCTAATAGCTCCCGTTAGTGGTCAGGGACTATAATTGACTAAATGATACGGATGGAAAGAATTTGTTGACATATTTAATTAATAATTTTTTTTATTATTTTAATTAATTAATTAATTACTTAAATTACTTCTCTAGAATATAATGTTCTTAAAACTGTAAAAACATATGATTGAATGATTGCTACAGCTATTTCTAATATTAGTAATATAATTTGAATAATTAATAATAAATTTAATATTGAGAGTGTTATTCTAGGTCCAATATTTCCTAATAATGTTATTAATAGATGGCCAGCAATTATATTAGCAGATAATCGAATAGCTAAGGTTCCTGGACGAATTATATTTCTAATAGTTTCAATACATACTATAAAAGGTATAAGAATTGGGGGGGTTCCTTGAGGAATTAGATGAGTAAATATATGTTGAGTATTTTTAAATCAACCAAAAATTATAAAAGTTAATCATAAAGGTAAAGCTAGTGATAGGGTTATTACTATATGGCTAGTTCTTGTAAAAATATATGGAAATAATCCTAAAAAATTATTAAATAGGATAATAGTAAATATAGAGATAAATAGGAGTGTAGATCCTTTATATGAAGAATTTATTAATGTTTTAAATTCTAAATGTAACTTTATAGTAATTAAAGTTCAGATAAAATTGTATCGAGAAGGGATTATTCAATATATTCTTGGGATAAAAATTATATTTAATAAAATTCTAGTTCAATTTAATGATAAATTAAATATATTACTAGTTGAAGGATCAAAAATTGAAAATAAGTTAGTTATCATTTTCAGTTTATTGATAATTTATTATTTTTAAAATTTTTATTTTTTGTTTTATTTAAAATAAATGTAAAATAATTAAAAATATTTAAAATAATAAAAATAATTGAAAAAATAAAAAATAATCTTAATCAGTTAATTGGAGCTATTTGTGGAATTAAAAAATATTAATTAAATAAAAATAATTTTAGTTTGACAAACTAATGTTATAAATTTTAACTAATTTTTTTTCATTAAAAGTATAAGTTAATTTACTATGAAATGGCTTAAGAGGCCAATACTTACATTTCAGTCATTTAATGTATGTATATTATAACATAACATATAATATATATATAATATATATATATAAATATATATTATAAAGTAAGTAAAATTATAAATATTAAATTAAATTTAATTAAAATTTTTAATTCAATTAATAAAGTAATTAATTTTTACTCTTTCAACTATAATGGGTATAAATCTATGGTTTGATCCGCAGATTTCTGAACATTGTCCGAAAAAAATTCCTGGTCGATTAATTATAAAATTAGTTTGATTTAGACGGCCAGGGGTTCCGTCTACCTTTACCCCTAAAGTTGGAATAGTTCAAGAATGAATTACATCTGCAGATGTAATAAGAATACGAATTTTTAGATTTGTTGGTATAATAATTCGGTTATCTACATCTAATAATCGAAAATTATTTAAAGAAAATTCATTATTTGGGATTATGTATGAATCAAATTCAATTATTTTAAAATCAGAGTATTCATAAGATCAGTATCATTGATGTCCAATTGTTTTTAAGGTAATAGAAGGGTTTCTAATTTCATCTGAAAGATATAATAATTGAAGGGAAGGGAGAGCAATAAATATTAGTACAATAGCAGGAATAATTGTTCAAATAATTTCTATTATTTGTCTATTTAATAAAAAGCGATTAGTTAATTGGTTAAAAAATAATATAAATATTAAATATCTTACTATAACAGTAATTAAAATTAAAATTAATATTGAGTGGTCATGAAAAAAAATTAATTGTTCTATTAAAGGAGAAGTGCTGTCTTGTAGATTTAAATTGGATCATGTAGCAATTTTTAATAAAAAAAAAATTTTTTTTCTTTATGAAGCTTAAATTCATTGCACTGATCTGCCATATTAAATTAATTATTAGTTATTAATAGTTAATAAAGGGAGCTGTTCATATCTATGTTCAGCTGGGGGGAATTTTTGTATTCATTCAATAGATGAATTTAATTGAGTAGAAAAAATAATTTGACGTTGGGAAATTATTCTTTCTCAAATAATATAAATAAATAAGATAATTCTTAAAAAGGAAATTGTTGATCCAATTGAAGAAATAATATTTCATGTTGTATAAGAGTCAGGATAATCTGAGTATCGTCGTGGTATTCCTCTTAATCCTAAAAAATGTTGAGGAAAAAAAGTTAAATTAACTCCTAAAAATATAATATTAAATTGAATTTTTAAAAGAATTTCATTTATATTTATACCAGTTAATAAAGGATATCAAAAAATAAAGCCTGCTATAATTGTAAAGACAGCTCCTATAGAAAGGACATAATGAAAGTGAGCTACTACATAATAAGTATCATGTAAAATAATGTCAATAGATGAATTAGCTAAAATTACACCAGTTAATCCTCCTACAGTAAATAAGAAAACGAACCCTAAACTTCATATTAAAGAGGGTGAATAAATAAATTTTGTTCCATGGAATGTGGCTAATCAACTAAAAATTTTAATACCTGTTGGTACAGCAATAATTATTGTAGCTGATGTAAAATAAGCTCGGGTATCAACATCTATACCTACTGTAAATATATGGTGAGCTCAAACAATAAAACCTAAAAGGCCAATTGCTAATATAGCATAAATTATACCTAAAGATCCGAAGGTTTCTTTTTTTCCTCTTTCTTGTCTAATAATATGAGAGATTATTCCAAATCCGGGTAGAATTAAAATATATACTTCAGGATGACCAAAAAATCAAAATAAATGTTGATATAAAATTGGATCTCCTCCTCCTGCAGGGTCGAAAAAGGATGTATTTAAATTACGATCTGTTAAAAGTATAGTAATTGCTCCAGCTAATACAGGTAGAGATAAAAGTAGTAAAATGGCGGTAATTAAAACAGATCATACAAATAAGGGTATTTTATCAAAAGATATTCCAAAAGGCCGTATATTAATAATAGTTGAAATAAAATTTACTGCCCCTAAAATTGAAGAGATTCCTGCTAGATGTAATGAAAAAATGGATAAATCAACAGAGGCCCCTGAATGGGATATAGTTGAAGATAATGGTGGATATACTGTTCATCCTGTTCCTGTTCCTTTATTTACTAATCTTCTTGATAATAATAATGTTAATGAAGGGGGAAGTAATCAAAAACTCATATTATTTAATCGTGGAAAAGCTATGTCAGGGGCATTTAATATTAAAGGAATTAATCAATTACCAAATCCTCCAATTATGATAGGTATAACTATAAAGAAAATTATAATAAAAGCATGTGCTGTTACAATAACATTATAAATTTGATCATCTCCAATTAATGTATTAGGTTGTCCTAGTTCAGCTCGAATGAGAATTCTTAAAGAAGTTCCCACTATACTTGATCAAGCTCCAAAAATAAAATATAAAGTGCCAATGTCTTTATGATTTGTAGAATATAATCATTTATTCAAAGGGTTTTATATTTAAGTAAATTAAATTAAATGACTGATAATAAGTTATAAATTGTAAATTTATATATAAGAAATTTATTCTTTTTAATTAAAAGTTCTGTAGTAAAAAAAAAATTGAATTTAATATAAAATTTAAAAAAAAAAAATTATATTTAAAGCTTTGAAGGCAATTAGTTTTTTTAACTTAAAATTTTGTAAATATTTATAATATTATGTAAAATAAATTAATTAAAATAAAAAATCCTATTAGAGAAAAGAAGTTTATATTTATAATTATTATATAAAAAGAGTATTTATTATGTATTTTAAATAATCAATTAAATTCTATAAAATTTAATAAAAAGGCTGCAATACTAATTTTTAAATAATAAAATAGTGTAATTAATCTTATGGTGATAATAAATAAATTAATAAAATTTATTTTTATAATTAAAAGAGACTGAATAATTATTCATTTTGGGAAAAATCCTAAGAATGGGGGTAGTCCCCCTAAAGATAAAATGGATCTAAGTAAACAAAATTTTATAGTAATTGAGTCTATAAATAAATTATATATTTGGTTTAAATAAAATAATTTAAAATTATTAAAAAAGTAAATAACTGAAAAATTTAAAAATCTATATATTAAGAAATATATAAATCATATATTTTCATTAAAAATTATAGCTAAAATTATTCATCCTAAATGATTAATAGAAGAAAATGCTATTAATTTACGTAAAGATGTTTGATTTAATCCTCCTAAAGCCCCAATAAAAGTTGAGAGAACAGTAAAAATAATTAATAAGGAATTTAATATAATATAGGATAAAATTATTATAGGGGCTAATTTTTGTCATGTTATTAAAATTAAATTATTATTTCAGTTTCTTATTTCTATAACATTTGGGAATCAAAAATGAAATGGGGCAGCACCTATTTTTAATATTAAAGTTAAACAAATAAATAATAAATTAAAATTAAATTCTAAATTTAAAAAAAAATTAATATTTATTATTATTATATAAATAATAGTTATAAATATAAAATTTGCTGAAGCAAAAGATTGAACTAAGAAATAGTTTAGTGAAGATTCAGAATAGATTAAATTATTTTTTCTAGTTATTAAAGGAATAAATGATAATAAATTAATTTCTATTCCTATTCAGGCTCCGAATCAAGAGTTTGAAGAAATAGAAACAAAAGACCCTAAAATTAATATAAAAATAAATAATGTTTTTGATAGATTTTTAAAAATTTAAAAAAAAAAGATTAAAACTTTTATAAATAGGGTATGAGCCTAAAAGCTTTATTAGCTTATTTTTTAAAAATAAAGAATTTGGTGAATAAGTTAGGTTTGAATTAATTATAAAATAATTTTAATAAAGTTTTAATAGATTTTATTTCTTTAAAATTGCAGTTTAATATTTTATATAACACTATAAAACAATTTAAATTTATAATTTGGTGTAAAATGCACATTAGTTTTTGATACTTATAGAAATAGTTTAATTCTATTAAATATAATAAATAATAAATATAATTGATATAATTATATATTACACTCTATCAAAGTGTTCCTTTTATCAGGCAATTTATT